AATAAAATGCCTGATTAAAGGGTTACTTTGATAGAGTAAATTATAAAGAGTTATCTTTTTTTATTAAAATTACATAACCTAGAATTTAACTAAACCTTTAAATATCAAAAATTTACGTGCAACATACACTTTTATGTAATTAAATTTTAACTTAAGGTTTTAAGTTAAATTAAACTAAAAATTTTCAAAATTTTAAATAAAGAAAAATCTTTAAATCTTATATCTTTTTAAAAAAATAAGCTAATTAAGCTAATGGATTCATACTTCATTAATAAAGGTTGTAATCCTTTTTTTTTTATTTTTAACTGAAATAAAATACTGTTAATTTCTCTTCTAATATGAAGTACACTAATCTCTGTAACATCACATTCTTGACTAGGAATTTGAATAGGTTTAGAAATTAACCTTATATCTTTTATTCCACTAATTGTGGAAAACAAAAATATACTAATTTCAGAAGCAATATTAAGATATTTCATAGTTCAAACCCTTACTTCAATTAATCTTTTATTTTTTATTATTATAACTAAAATAAACCCTAATCTTCAATGATTAACTCAAAGTATTATAAATCTATCCCTTATAATAAAAATAGGCGCAGCCCCTTTTCACTTCTGATTCCCAAAAGTAATAAGAGGATTAAGCTGATCAAATTGTTTTATTTTATCCACTTGACAAAAAATCACCCCAATAATCGCAATTTCTTTTTGCATAAATACATCTTTAGTAATAATTTCAATTTTTTTATCAGCTTTAGTTGGAGCTATCGGAGGTATTAATCAAACCTCAATCCGAGTAATAATAAGATTCTCGTCAATTAGACACATAAGGTGAATACTTTCGAGTATACTAATTAGTCTAAATTTATGATCAATTTATTTTTTAATTTACTCAATTCTCAATAGAATAATAATGTACCTGTTTTCTATAAATAACTTTTTTTTCTTAAGTCAAATATTCAGGACCAAACTTAATTCATTTATATTTTTAAGAATTAACTTAAATATACTGTCATTAGGCGGATTACCGCCATTTTTAGGGTTTTTCCCAAAATGATTAGTAATTTATTATATATCTATTAATAATATATTTTTATTAACTATTTTTTTAACTATAATAACTTTAATCACACTAAGATTTTACATAAATGTAATATTTAGGGGAATAATCATTAGATACTCTCAAAATAAATGATTTAATAACTTTAAAAATTTCAAAGCAACAATATTTATTTACGCAATCAACTCCATTTCTTTTTTCAGTCTATTAGTTATTTCATTTATAAATATAAGATTTTAACATATAATAATATACCTTTAAACTTGCAATTTAATATCATAAATTTGACTACAAAATCTTTAATTAATTAAACAATGAATATTTTCAACTAACCATAAAAATATCGGAACTTTATACTTTATTTTTGGCATTTGAGCCGGAATAGTCGGCTCATCCCTGAGGATAATCATTCGAACTGAACTGGGAATACCAGGACCTCTAATTGGCAATGATCAATTATATAACGTAATTGTTACAGCTCATGCTTTTATTATAATTTTTTTCATAGTTATACCCATTATAATTGGAGGATTCGGAAACTGATTAGTACCCTTAATACTCGGTGCCCCAGATATAGCCTTCCCACGAATAAATAATATAAGATTTTGACTTCTTCCCCCATCCCTAACTCTTCTTACTATAAGAAGAATTGTAGAAAATGGCGCAGGAACCGGGTGAACAGTATACCCCCCACTATCGTCTAATATTGGACATGCTGGGAGATCAGTAGACTTAACGATTTTTTCTTTACACTTAGCAGGAATCTCTTCTATTTTAGGGGCTATTAATTTTATCACCACAGTAATTAATATACGATCTAAAGGTATATCTCTCGACCAAATACCACTATTTGTGTGATCAGTAGCTATTACTGCTTTATTACTTCTTTTATCTTTACCAGTATTAGCCGGAGCTATTACAATATTATTAACAGATCGAAATTTAAATACTTCTTTTTTTGACCCTGCTGGAGGAGGAGACCCTATTCTATATCAACATTTATTCTGATTCTTCGGACACCCAGAAGTTTACATTTTAATTTTACCTGGATTCGGTATAATTTCGCACATTGTGTGTCAAGAAAGGGGTAAAAAAGAAACATTTGGAGCATTAGGAATAATTTATGCTATATTATCAATTGGATTATTGGGATTTATTGTATGAGCTCATCACATATTTACAGTAGGAATAGACGTTGACACACGAGCATATTTTACATCTGCAACTATAATTATTGCCATCCCAACCGGGATTAAAATTTTTAGATGATTAGCAACACTAAACGGATCTCAAGCATCATACTCACCATCTTTAATTTGAAGGTTAGGGTTTATTTTTTTATTCACAGTAGGGGGATTAACTGGAATTACGCTATCTAATTCATCTATTGACATAATACTTCACGATACCTACTATGTAGTCGCTCATTTCCATTATGTTTTATCTATAGGAGCTGTATTTGCTATTATAGCAGGATTCGTCCATTGATACCCATTATTTACAGGATTGACTATAAATCCATTTACCCTGAAAATCCAATTTTTAAGAATATTTATCGGTGTAAATTTAACTTTTTTCCCCCAACATTTTCTGGGATTAGCAGGGATACCTCGACGGTATTCAGACTACCCAGACAGGTATATTTCCTGAAATATTTTATCCTCACTAGGTAGTTTAATTTCTTTAATTAGATTAATTATATTTATCCTCATTATCTGATCTAGGATAATTAATAAAAATACACTTGTGTATTCTACCCATTTGTCAACTTCAATTGAATGATTCCAAAAAACTCCTCCTTGTGAACACAGCTATAATGAACTCCCATTAATTTCCCACAATTAAATTCTAATATGGCAGAAAAATGCAATAGATTTAAGCTCTATTAATAAAAGATTAATCTTTTTTTTAGAAATGGCAACATGATCCAACTTTGAATTACAAAATAGATCTTCCCCTTTAATAGAACAATTAATTTTTTTTCACGATCATGCTTTAATATTTACTATTATCATTACAGTTTTTATTAGGTATTTAATGCTTAATCTCTTTTTTAACAAATATATTAATCGATCTCTTATAGAGGAACAAACAATTGAAATAATTTGAACTCTCACACCCACACTAATTCTATTATTTATTGCTTTTCCATCTTTACGACTTCTTTATTTAATAGACGAAAACAATTCACCCTCTCTAACTCTAAAAGCAATCGGTCATCAATGATATTGAAGATATGAATATTCTGATTTTAACGAAGTAAAATTCGATTCTTATATAATCCCTCAAAATGAAATATCTTTAAACAGATTCCGATTACTAGAAGTAGATAACCGAACTGTTTTACCTATATTTACTCAAATTCGAATAATTGTTACCGCAACTGATGTAATCCACTCATGAACTGTTCCCACGTTAGGAATTAAAATTGATGGAACCCCAGGACGTTTAAATCAAGGAAGAATTTTTATTATACGACCTGGAATTTTTTTTGGCCAATGTTCAGAAATTTGTGGCACAAATCATAGATTTATACCAATTATAATTGAAAGAATTATATCTAAGTCTTTTATCAATTGAGTCAAAAACTTCAACTAATCATTAAATAACTAAAAGTTAGTGTTGGTCTTTTAAACCTATTATAGTAAATTAACGATTACTTTTAATGGAAAGAATTAGTTAAATATATAACATAAATATGTCACATTTAAATTACTGAGATTATTACTCACTACTCTTTTATCCCCCAGATAATACCAATAAACTGAATTATATTATTCTTATTTTTTATTTCTGTATTCTTAACTTTTAATGTTATAAACTTTTATTTATTCAACTATAACTATTCTGATTTAAAAATTAAATCATTAAATAAAAATCCTTTAAACTGAAAATGATAGCAAACCTATTTTCTGTGTTCGACCCATCAACTAACTGATTTAATTTATCCATTAACTGACTAAGAACTATACTAGGATTAATATTAATTCCCCTAAGATTCTGATTTATTCCGTCCCGAATATCTTTTATATGAAATAAAATTACTCACACTCTTCATTCTGAGTTTAGAATTTTAATAGGGCAAAAATCATCTAAAGGTAGAACTTTAATACTAATCTCAATGTTTACTATAATTCTATTTAATAATTTTTTAGGCATGTTTCCCTACATTTTTACAAGAACTAGACATATAGTAATAACTATAAGATTAGCCTTACCTTTATGAATTTTATTAATAATTTTTGGATGATTAAATAACACTAACCATATATTTGCTCATCTTATCCCCCAAGGAACTCCATACGTTTTAATCCCATTTATAGTAATAATTGAAACTATCAGAAACGTAATTCGCCCCCTAACTCTTAGTATTCGACTATCAGCTAACATGATTGCGGGTCATCTTTTACTCACCTTATTAGGTAATACTGGAAGATCTATCCCCATTTATATCTATTTAATTGTATTAATTAGACAAATTTTATTATTAACCCTAGAATTTGCTGTTGCGATTATTCAATCTTATGTATTTGCTGTATTAAGAACCCTATACTCAAGAGAAGTAAACTAATGACCTTAAATCACAACCACCCATTTCATTTAGTAGACTATAGACCCTGACCTTTGTCAGGATCTCTAGGAGCATTTTTTTTAACTTCAGGAATAGTAATATGATTTCATCAATTAAACCCATTACTATTAATCCTAGGTCTTACCATCACAATTATAACTATAATTCAATGATGACGAGATATTTGTCGGGAAGGAACTCTTCAAGGCATACACACTCTTAATGTAACAACAGGTCTTCGATGAGGGATAATCTTATTTATTGTTTCAGAAATTTTCTTCTTCTTCTCTTTTTTTTGAGCTTTTTTTCACAGAAGACTTTCGCCTAATGTAGAAATTGGGTCAATTTGACCTCCAGAGGGAATCAAGAGATTTAACCCATTTCAAATTCCCCTACTAAATACCTGTATTCTTCTAAGATCAGGTATTAGTGCAACTTGAAGACATCACAGAATCATAGAAAGAAATTATTCTCAAGCATTATATAGACTTGCTATTACTGTAACCTTAGGATTTTATTTCACTATACTTCAATATTATGAATATTTAGAGTCATCTTTTTCTATCTCAGATTCAGTATACGGATCAACATTCTTTATAGCCACAGGATTTCACGGACTACACGTTATTATTGGAACAATTTTTCTTTTAGTTTGTCTAATTCGACTAGCTAACTCACACTTTAACTCAAACCATCATTTTGGCTTCGAGGCAGCTGCATGATACTGACATTTTGTAGACGTAGTATGACTATTCCTTTATGTATCAATTTACTGATGAGGAAGAGCCTAATATCCCTAAAATATTTATATAATATAAAAAGTATATATGATTTCCAATTATAAAGTTTAAATAAAAATTTAATATAAATAATGACTTTAATAAATTTTATTGGGATTATCTTAATTACAGTAACTAATCTAATAATAATTATTTCAATCTTACTAGCAAAAAAAAATCAATTCGATCGAGAAAAAAATTCCCCTTTTGAATGCGGATTTGACCCTAAATCTTCAAAACGTTTACCATTTTCTCTACATTTTTTTTTAATCGCTATTGTTTTTTTAATTTTTGATGTAGAAATTGTTCTTATTATCCCCATAATCGCCACTTTTGATTATTGTCATATCTTTAATTGAATAACCACCTCCACATTTTTTTTTATTATTTTATTATTAGGTCTTTACCACGAATGAAATTCAAATATTCTAAAATGAACAAATTAACTAGGATTATAATTTATTTAAAATATTTGAATTGCAATCAAAAAATAATAAGAAATTATTTTATCTTAAATTAAATAAGAAGCAATAAATTGCATTTAATTTCGACTTAAAATTTAGAGTATAAATCTCTCTTATTTTTAGTTGAAACCAAAAAGAGGTATATTACTGTTAATAATAAGATTGAATTAACAAATTCCAACTAAATAAATTGACTAGAAATATAAATAAATAAGCTTCTAACTTAATTAATAGTGATTAAAATTCATTAATATTTCTGTTTATATAGTTTATTTTGTAAAACCTTACATTTTCACTGTAAAAAAAATTAATTAATTTATAAATTATTTAAAGATTAAATTAATCTCTTTGATATCTTCAATATCACACTCTAAACATAAGTTATTTAAATAAACTTTTATAATAAAATTATTAAAAAAACTATAACTAAAATATAAATCACAAAAATTATTAAAAATAACTTTAAAAAATTAAATTGAACAACTTGATTAATTAAACTAAATTTCTTTAAGTTTGTATAAATTCCTTGACCTACACCATATTCAAACCACCCAAAATCTAAAACTTTAACAGATTTAACCCCCATCATTAAAAATAAGTAATTTAAACCAAACACAGAAAACGAAGAAAAAAATCATATATAATTAATAAATAAAGTTAAATTATAAAATTTAGAAATATAACTGTAAAATTTAAATACTAATTTAATTATTCCATAAATAAATAAACCCCCTACAAAAATAACGTATATAACTATCATTTTTATGTGAAAAGTTAAATAAATTATTGCAGGACTCATAAAAATTAATCATCTCAACCCTCTTCCCCCCACAACTCTTAAAATTATCAAACTTATTATAGAACCCAATATTAAATAATCTTCTCTAATTCTAGTGTATCTAAATATACTAAAATCATAGAATATTCTATAATATAATAAACGCAAAGTATAGGAAACAGTTAAACCAGTAGAAACAAAAAATAATAAAAATACTAATAAATTAAAATTAGTTATTAAAAATATTTCTAAAATTAAATCTTTTGAATAAAACCCCGCTATAAACGGAAACCCGCATAAAGCTAAATTAGAAATGTTTAAAGTAAGAGAAACCATCGGACTAGCAACCACTAGCCCCCCCATATAACGAATATCCTGCACATCTCTTAAATAGTGAATTATTCTACCTGCGCATATAAACAATAATGCTTTAAAAAAAGCATGAGCCAATAAATGAAAAAAAGCTAAATCAGGCATTCCTAAAGATAAAATTATTATTATTAACCCTAATTGACTCAAAGTAGAAAGAGCAATAATCTTCTTTAGATCATATTCTATTAAAGCAGAAATACCTGATATAAACATAGTTAGACCAGAAATTAATAACAAAATTTTTATTACAAATAAAAATTCTAAAACAGGAGAAAAACGAATTAATAAATAAACCCCAGCAGTAACCAATGTAGATGAGTGAACTAGCGCTGAAATAGGGGTAGGAGCAGCTATAGCTGCAGGTAACCAAGAAGAAAAAGGAATTTGGGCTCTTTTAGTTATTGCAGCTACTACTACTAACCCTGAAACAATTAAAATATTTACATCATTAATTATAAAATCAATTAAATAAATATAATTTCACCCACCAAAATTCAATATTCAAACAATTCTTATCAAAATTATCACATCCCCAATCCGATTTATTAAAACTGTTAATATCCCAGAATTATAAGACTTAGGATTTTGGTAATAAATGACTAGACAATAAGAAACTAAACCTAATCCATCTCACCCTAATAAAATTCTAACTAAATTAGGTCTAACAATCATAAAAATCATTGAAAGAACAAATAATAAAATCAAATAAATAAATCGATTTATATTTAACTCTCTAGATATGTAACTTTTTCTATAAAGAATAACTATAGAAGAAATTAAAGACACAACTGAAATAAAAATTATTGATATTCAATCAAATAAAAAGGTTATAACAAATCTTACTGAATTAATAGATACCAACTCTCACTCTAAAAATACAACTAAATTTATAAATAGCAAATTTACTCCAATTAATCCAATAATAAAACTAAAAATAAGCATAAAAGTAAACCTTACTAAACAAATACATAAATTAAATTTTATCATTTACCTAATAAAATAATTTTTATCTTTAATTCCACAAATTAAAATTTTATTTAAACTAATTAAGTAAAATACTTTAAAATCAAACTAATAATAAGTCAATTTTTAAAATAAATAAATTTAAAGGCAACCAATGTAAAAATAATAATAAATATTCACGCAATGAACCTCTAGAACATCTTATTATGCCACCCCTATAGTTACCATGCTGACTGAAAGAAAATAGATATAATGTATAAGCAGCTCTAAAAAAAGAAATTAGAACTAAAAATACTACAGTCAAATTAGACCAAGAAATTAGCCCAATAAATAAATTAATCTCGCCTATTAAATTTAATGACGGAGGAGCTGCTATATTAGACGTGAGTAATAAAAATCACCATAAACATAAACTAGGCATAAAATTCATTAATCCTTTATTAATCAACATTCTACGCCTATTTGTACGTTCATAAACTATATTAACCAGACAAAACAACCCAGATGAGCATAAACCATGACCAATTATAAGAACGTAACTCCCATAAAATCCTCACCTAAATAAAGTTATTATAGAAGCTAATAAAACCCCTATATGAACAACTGAAGAATAAGCAACTAGAGATTTTAAATCAATTTGAAAAAAACACGATAATCTTAGTAAAAATCCCCCCACTAATCTAATTCTAATTCACAAAAATCTCATAGAAACACAAGAACTAACTATCAAAGATATAACCCGAATTAACCCATATCTACCTAATTTTAGTATAACCCCAGCCAAAATTATAGAACCCCTAACTGGAGCTTCAACATGAGCTTTAGGAAGTCAAAGATGAACAAAAAATATAGGTATTTTAACTAAAAAAGCTAAAACTATAACAATATATAATAATAGAAAATCCATATTTAAATCTTTTATAAAAAAAAAATAAAATCTATCTAAATTAACCCCAATATAAAAAATACCCAATAACATGGGAAGGGAAGCAACTAAAGTATAAAATAAAAGATATAATCCAGCCTGTAAACGCTCAGGCTGATACCCTCACCCCATAATTATCAATAAAACAGGAATAAGACTTCTTTCAAAAAATAAATAAAACATTAATAAATTTATTGACCTAAAAGTTAACAACAAAAATATTAATAATAAAAGTAAATTTAAAATAAATAATACACAATGAAATTTTTTTTTATAAATATCTCTTCTTGCTATTATTATTAAGCAGAAAATTCAAATTCTCATCAAAATCAATCCGTAAGAAATTAAATCAACCCCTAAAATATAGCTAATATTATTTATTAAATAAATATTAAACGAAGAAAACAAAAAAAAAAAAAACATATAAAATAAAAAAATTTGAACCATTCAAAATATTTTCATATTAAAAAAAATCATAAAAGTTAATATAAAAACATATTTTAACATCTTAATAAATTAAAAACTTGAAAATAATCTCTCCCATGAGTGCGAATTATTTGAACCAAAATTGATAACCCCAAAGCACCCTCACAAACAGAAAAAACTAAAAATAAAACTAAAAAATAAACCTCATTATCTAAAGAAACTAATCTCAATACTATCAATAAAAATAAACTTAAAACTATAAATTCCAATATTAATAGAACAATTAATAAATGTTTACGATTAAAAGAAAAAACTAAATTACCCATTAAAAATATTATTAATGACAAAAATCTCAGATTAACTCATATCATTAGTTTTAATAGTTTAATAAAAACATTGGTCTTGTAAATCAAAATTAAATTTTAATTTTTAAAACTTCAAAAAAAAAATTAAAATTTTATCAATAATCTCCAAAATTATTATTTTTATTAAACTATTTTTTGAAATTATAATATTTTTTACATATTTTATACTAATTACTCTTTCAATATTTTTGATTTTAATAGTTAATCCTATCTCTATGGGAATATTAATATTAATGCAAACCCTTCTTTTATCAATTATTATTGCGTCAAAAAGACAATCATCTTGATTTTCTTACATTCTTTTTTTAACATTCCTAGGGGGATTACTAATTTTATTTATTTATACTGCAAGATTTTCTTCAAATGAAACATTTAATTTTAAATTCTCAGAAATAACATTATTTTTTACTTTAATTACAATTAGATTTATTATGAGAATTTATATATCTTTAAAATTACCCCATATAATTGATAACTCTATAAATTTAGAAATAAAAGAAATTTTTCAACAACAACTTTACTTTAATAACGAAAATAAATCTAATAGTATTCAACTATACAGATCTAAATTCAATTTAACTATAATAATAATTTTATTTTTATTGATTTCAATAACTGTTATTAACAAAATTTCTAATCCATTTTTTGGAACTTTCCGAACAAACTAATGAAAAAAACTTTTACCTCTTTAAAAATTGATAATACAATTATCAGAATTATTTATAAATCTTTAGTTAATCTACCAACTCCCTCAAATATTTCATTTTTATGAAATTTTGGATCTTTATTAGGAATATGCTTAATAATTCAAATTATTTCAGGTCTTTTTTTAAGAATACATTACACCCCCAACGTGTTAATAGCATTCGATAGAGTAAATCACATTTGTCGAGATGTAAATTATGGTTGACTAATTCGAACAATTCATGCAAACGGAGCATCTTTTTTCTTCTTTTTTATATTCCTTCATATCGGCCGAGGAATTTATTACGATTCATTTTCTATATATAAAACTTGATCAATAGGGGTAATAATTTTTTTAATCACAATAATAACAGCTTTCATGGGATATGTACTACCTTGAGGACAGATATCTTTTTGAGGAGCAACAGTTATTACGAACTTATTATCAGCAATCCCCTATTTAGGAAACTTTATTGTTCAATGAGTTTGAGGTGGATTTGCAGTTGACAATGCAACCTTAAATCGATTTTTTTCTTTCCACTTTATTTTACCATTCATCATTTTAATAATAGTAATCATCCATTTAACATTTCTACATGAAACAGGATCAAATAATCCACTTGGAATAAATTCTAACCTAGATAAAATTTCTTTTCACCCATATTTCACCTTTAAAGATTTATTAGGATTTATTTTAGCCATTATATTTTTATCTTGACTAACCCTTCTAAACCCGTATTTATTGGGGGATACAGATAATTTTATTGCAGCTAACCCATTAGTAACCCCAATTCATATCCAACCAGAGTGATACTTCTTATTCGCTTATGCAATTCTTCGGTCTATCCCTAATAAGCTGGGAGGAATCATCGCCCTATTAATATCTGTGCTAATTTTATTTTCTCTACCCTTGACATTCAATAAATCTATTAAAGGTAATCAATTTTACCCTCTTAATCAAATCAATTTTTGATACATAGTTAATATTTTCCTTCTATTAACTTGAATTGGAGCTCGATCAATTGAAGATCCTTATATTATTGTCGGACAAATTTTAACAGTTTTATATTTTATATATTTTATCTCAGCCCCAATTCTATCTAAAAAATGAGATTCCTTAATAAATTAATTAATGAGCTTGTATAAGCATTTGTTTTGAAAACTTAAGAAAGAATTATTATTCTATTAATTTAAATATATCCCCTAATTAAATTTATTTAACAAATAAATAAAATATCTAAAAATTTTCAATTTTTAAGGTAAATCATTAATTGTTTAAGAGATATATATACGATTTTTTACGAGACCAATGGTTTCGCAGAAATAGAAATATTTTTTTATCTAATGAATAATTCATGAAACCTAAAGCTAGTAACCAAATCGTTTCAATACAAATAGATAAAATATCTAAAAATTTTCAATTTTTAAGGTAAATCATTAATTGTTTAAGAGATATACATACGATTTTTTACGAGACCAATGGTTTCGCAGAAATAGAAATATTTTTTTAAAAAGGGATATTTCATAAAACTTAAATCTAATAACCAAAAATTTCATAGAAAAAAGTATATTCAACCAAAAGATTTAAATAAATAGTAAAAGAAATTAATTTCATAAATAAATTTACAATTTATCACCTTTATCAGCCATTTTACTTAAAATTCTATAATAAAAAAAAAACCCCTAACAAAAATAATAAATAATTTAAAGACAAAGGTAAATAAATTTTTCAAGCTATATACATTAACTTATCATAACGAAACCGGGGAAGAGAACCCCGAACCCAAATGAATATAAATGATAAAAAAATTATCTTTAAGTAAAATATAAATGAATTTAAATCAGCTCCTAAAAATAAAACACAAAATAATATTCTTATAAATAAAATTCTAGAATATTCAGCTAAAAAAATTAAAGCAAACCCCCCTCTTCTATACTCAACATTAAACCCAGAAACTAACTCTCTTTCTCCTTCAGCAAAATCAAAAGGTGTCCGATTTGTCTCAGCCATTATAGATGAAAATCAACATAATGCTAAAGGAAACAACATAAATAAAAATCAAATATAGTCCTGAAAAAAAAAAAAATCCACTAAATTAAACCTGAGTACTATAAAAATCAGTGATAGCAGAATCAAAGCTAACCTTACCTCATAAGAAATCGTTTGAGCTATAGAACGAATTCTCCCTAATATGGCATACCTCGAATTTGAAGATCACCCAGCAATCATAACTGAATAAACAGAAATTCTTGTGATCCTCAAAAATATTAGTAACCCCAAAGAAAAAGAAATAAATCCCGTAAGATAGGGAATTACTATCCAAATTAATAAAGAAAGAAAAAGACCTAAAACAGGTCTAAAATAATAGGAAATAAAATTAGATTTATAGGGAATAATTTGTTCTTTAGAAAATAACTTAATAGCATCTCTGAAAGGTTGTAAAACACCGGTAAACCCCACTTTATTGGGTCCTTTTCGGATTTGGATATAACCTAAAACCTTGCGCTCTAATAATGTAAGAAAAGCTACCCCTAAAAGAACTCCAACTAATAATATAAAAACTCCAACACAAATCAAAACAATGTCATTTATTATCGTGTACTATTTAAATAATAAATTATTTATCAATAAATTCTAAATTTATCACATTAGTCTGTCAAAATAGCAATCTTAAATTAATAATATTCATTATTTATAAAATTTATTTTTTTTATCAAATCCTTTCGTACTAAAATAAAACTTTTTAATAAAGATAGAAACCAACCTGGCTTACACCGGTCTGAACTCAGATCATGTAAAATTTTAAAAGTCGAACAGACTTAACATTTGAAATTTTGCACCCAAAAATAATTTTAATCCAACATCGAGGTCGCAAACTTAACTTTCAATAAGAACTTAAAAATTAAATTACGCTGTTATCCCTAAGGTATCTTAATCTAATAATCTGTAATACAGGATCAATTTAATCAAAAATTTTTGGTAATAAATATAAAAAGTTAAATAAATTTCAAGATCACCCCAACCAAATAATTTTTTCTAAAAATGAATTTAATTAAAATTAATTATAAAGATCTAAAGGGTCTTCTCGTCTTTTAATAATATTTTAGCTTTTTGACTAAAAAATTAAGTTCTATTTAATTTAAAATGAGACAGTTTTTATTTCGTCCAATCATTCATTCCAGTCTTCAATAAAAAGACTATTTATTATGCTACCTTCGCACAGTCAAAATACCGCAGCCCTTTAAATTTAATTCAGTGGGCAGATTAGACTTTAAATTATTAATCAAAAAGACATGTTTTTGTTAAACAAGCGAATATAAATTTGCCGAATTCCTTAAAATAACCTAACATCAAAATTACTAGTTAAATTTAAATATACTAATTTTATCATTATTTTTAAATTAGAAAAATTTAAACTTATAATTTAATAATTAAATTAACTTATTAAATTAAAATATAAATGTAACAAAATTATTTATAATAAATTAAATTAAATAAAAAATTTTATTTTTATTAATTTTAATAAACATATACAACTTGTGTAAATATATACGCTATAGATTATCCCATAACATATAAACAGAAATTTTTAATAAACTAAATAATAAGTTAATTAATTAAATTTTGTTTAAATTAAAATAATTTCTTAAATAACTAGATATCATAAAGAACGAATAACGTTTCATTTCTAACTAAGAATAATTAATAATTATTATACATTAACTAACACACTTAATTAAATCTCTTAATTTCGAGAAATTTATATACTTAAAAATTTTTAAATAAACTCTGATACACAAGATACAAAAAATTAAGTTTACTTTTAAAAAATTAAATTTTCAATTATTTCATCAATCTTTCACAATAAAATTACACTATAAATTATATAAATTTTTCTTTAAAACTACTAAAATCTTTTAACTAAAATAATATTTTAATTAAACTTAATAAAAGCCAAAATTAAATCAATTAAGACTAAAGTTTTCACGTATAATTGATTTGCACAATAAATATTCTATGTAAAAGAAACACTTTACTAATTAAGTTTTAACATGAATTCTAGAAACACTTTCCAGTACATCTACTATGTTACGACTTATCTCAACTTATAATGAGAGCGACGGGCAATATGTACATATTACAAAACATAAAATCATTAATATAAAATTAAATTAATTACATTTAAATCTAATTTTAGTTCAAAATTTCATTTAAACGCCCAAAAATTTTTTTATTATAACCCATTATAACCTTAACTATCAACTATATCTTGATCTGATTTAAATTAAATGATAATTAAAAAATTTTTTAAATTCTTATAAAAAACTTTTATAACGACGATATATAAATTAAATAAAGTTAAGTAAAATTAATCGTGGATTATCAAAAAACAGGTTCCTCTAACTTGAATAAAATACTGCCATATTCTTTAAATTTCAACTATATTAAATTTACTTATTTGATTAAACCATAATCCTGAATAATAGGGTATCTAATCCTATTTTATAATCAGAGTTGAGAAAAATAAAAATTTTACTTTACCTGAGATATTTTTTACTTAAAAATTTCACTTAATAAGCATACATTTAACTCAAATAAATTAATTATTTAATTTCAAATCAATTTAAATTTTAGGTATTAATTGTATAACCGCAACTGCTGGCACAATTTTTGTTAATAAAAAAATTATTTATAAATCTTAATTTCTTAAATATCTAATTTTATACATTACTTTAATTAAATTTAGATAAATATTTAATTTACTCTAGTATTCACTCAAATATTCGTATATGCATACAATAACTTATAAATTTCTAAGCTAGAATTAACTTTATCTAAATAATATTTAAATTAGACTAAAAAATATTTAATCACTAGTATTAAATCTTTTAATA